CATACGTCTGTAATGCATTGTATGTCCCATCCTTCTACCCTTTCCCGGGAGTCGATGACTATTCATAGCTATTACCTTGACACCAAAGAAGAGTTCGACCCAATGCTTTATTTCTGTCCTAGTTGATCCTGATTCGACATTAGAAGTATATTGATTGTTTCCCAATAACCGAATACTCTTTTCTGTAAATACTGCATATTTGATTCCATCCATAAATCCATTTTCTTCCCTATGAGTTCCAGTATCGATAAGAATTCTAGTTCTTACTGTTCATATGTTATGGTATGAATATACCATACCAATTCGCTATGTATGGATGATGAGATTCCATTGATACAGAGCCAATTCCAATAGACTTATTGGATGTTCCCATTGGCGTGCATCCAGCAGGAATTGAACCTACGAATTTGCCAATTATGAGTTGGGCGCTTTAACCATTCAGCCATGGATGCTTAACAGGAATCCTCGTACATCGTGAATAACCAAATTCCAATTGAAATGAAATCTTTAGGAGGAATCAATGAAACGACATCAATTCAAATCCTGGATATTCGAATTGAGAGAGATATTGAGAGAGATCAAGAATTCTCACTATTTCTTAGATTCATGGATCAAATTCGATTCAGTGGGATCTTTCACTCACATTTTTTTCCACCAAGAACGTTTTATGAAACTCTTTGACCCCCGAATTTGGAGTATCCTACTTTCACGTGATTCACAGGGTGCAACAAGCAATCGATATTTCACGATCAAAGGTGTAGTACTGCTTGTAGTAGTGGTCCTTATATCTCGTATTAACAATCGAAAGATGGTCGAAAGAAAAAATCTCTATTTGATGGGGCTTCTTCCTATACCTATGAATTCCATTGGACCCAGAAAGGAGACATTGGAAGAATCTTTTTGGTCTTCCAATAGAAATAGGTTGATTGTTTCGCTCCTGTATCTTCCAAAAGGGAAAAAGATTTCTGAGAGTTGTTTCATGGATCCGCAAGAGAGTACTTGGGTTCTCCCAATAAAGAAAAAGCGTATCATGCCTGAATCTAACGGGGGTTCGCGGTGGTGGAGGAACCGGATCGGAAAAAAGAGGGATTCTAGTTGTCAGATATCTAATGAAACCGTAGCTGGAATTGAGATCTCATTCAAAGAGAAAGATAGCAAATATCTGGAGTTTCTTTTTTTATCCTATACGGATGATCCGATCCGCAAGGACCATGATTGGGAATTGTTTGATCGTCTTTCTCCGAGGAAGAAACGAAACATAATCAACTTGAATTCGGGACAGCTATTCGAAATCTTAGGGAAAGACTTGATTTGTTATCTCATGTCTGCTTTTCGTGAAAAAAGACCAATTCAGGGGGAGAGTTTCTTCAAACAACAAGGAGCTGGGGCAACTATGCAATCCAATGATATTGAGCATGTTTCCCATCTCTTCTCGAGAAACAAGTGGGGTATTTCTTTGCAAAATTGTGCTCAATTTCATATGTGGCAATTCCGCCAAGATCTCTTCGTTAGTTGGGGGAAGAATCAGCACGAATCGGATTTTTTGAGGAACGTCTCGAGAGAGAATTGGATTTGGTTAGACAATGTGTGGTTGGTAAACAAGGATCGGTTTTTTAGCAAGGTATGGAATGTATTGTCAAATATTCAATATGATTCCACAAGATCTATTTTCGTTCAAGTAACGGATTCTAGCCAATGGAAAGGATCTTCTTCTGATCAATCCAGAGATCATTTCGATTCCGTTAGAAATGAGAATTCAGAATATCACACATTGATCGATCAAACAGAGATTCAGCAACTAAAAGAGAGATCGATTCTTTGGGATCCTTCCTTTCTTCAAACGGAACGAACAGAGATAGAATCAGATCGATTCCCGAAATGCCTTTTTGGATCTTCCTCCATGTCCTGGCTATTCACGGAACCTGAGAGGCGGATGAATAATCATCTGCTTCCGGAAGAAATCGAAGAATTTCTTGGGAATCCTACAAGATCAATTCGTTCTTTTTTCTCTGACAGATGGTCAGAACTTCATCTGGGTTCGAATCCTACTGAGAGGTCCACTAGAGATCATAAATTGTTGAAGAAAAAACAAGATGTTTCTTTTGTCCCTTCCAGGCGAGCGGAAAAGAAAGAAATGGTTGATATATTCAAGATAATTACGTATTTACAAGATACCGTCTCAATTCATCCTTCGGAACCATATCACATCCCGGATCTGGTTCCGAAGGATGAACCGGATATGGACAGTTCCAATAAGATTTCATTCTTGAACAAAAATCCATTTTTTGATTTCTTTCATCTATTCCATGACCGGAACAAAGGGGGATACGCGTTACGCCACGATTTTTTTGAATCAGAAGAGAGATTCCCAGAAATGGCGGATCTATTCACTCTATCAATAACCGAGCCAGATCTGGTGTATCATAGGGGATTTGCCTTTTCTATTGATTCCTACGGGTTGGATCAAAAAAAATTCTTGAATGAGGTATTCAACTCCAGA